TAATAATAGCCAAAAATATTGGACGTATACTATTTTTGCAAGTTCCCGAGTGGTCTGAGGATTTTAAGGAATGGAATAACGAAATGTATGTCAAATGTACCTATAATGGTGTTCAATTATCCGAAACCGAATTTCCTAAAAATTGGTTACTAGACGGGATTCAGATAAAGATCCTATATCCTTTCTGTCTGAAACCTTGGCATAGATCTAAGCCAAGGATCTTTCATATAGATCGAATAAAAAAAAAGGAGCAAAAATCTGATTTTTGTTTTTTAACAGTTTTGGGAATGGAGACTGAACTTCCTTTTGGTTTTCCCCGAAAAAAAAATTCTTTTTTTGAACCGATTTTTAAGGAATTAAAAAAAAAAATAGGAAAATTAAAAAAAAAATGCTCTCTAGTTCTAATAATTTTTAAAAAAAGGATAAAATCCTTTCTAAATATCTTAAAAAAAAAAAGGCTTATTAAAGTTATTCTATTTTTAAAAAGAATAATAAATAAACTCTCAAAACTAAATCCAATTCCTTTTTTTAGATTAAAAAAAGTATCTAAATTAAGTGAAACTAAAAAAGAAAAAGATTTTAAAATAACCTCCAATCAGAAAATTAATGAATCATTTAATCCAATTCAATCTACAAATTGGAGAAATTATTTACTGAGAGAAAAAAAAATGAAAGATCTAATTGCTAGAACAAGCACAATCAGAAATGAAATAGAAAGAATAAAACAAGAGAAAAAAAAAGGAATTCCGGAAATAAACATTAGGCATAATAGAACAAATTTGAATGTTAAAAGATTCAAATCAAAAAAAAATATATTAAAAATATTAAAAAGAATAAATACTCGAGTCGTTCGTAAATTCTATTATTTAAAAAAACAAATTACTGAAAAAATCTACATGAATTTATTTTTATGTATCATTACTATTCGTAGAATAAATATGCAACTTTTTATTGAAAAAAAAAAAATGGAAAAATACATTTCCAATAATCAAAGCAATGAAACAAGATTTGAGAAACCAAATAAAATTCAATTTATTTCGAATAGAAAAAAGTCGCTTCATAATATTCTTAATAAGAATTCACATAATTTTTATGATTTATCCTCCTTGTCACAAGCATATGTTTTTTACAAATTATCAAAAATACCCGCTCTTAACTTGTACTTATATAGGTTAAGACCGATTCTTGAATATCATGGAACTTCTTTGTTTCTTAAAACTTCACTAAAGACTTTTTTTGAACCACAAAAACTATTTTATTCTGAATTAAAACAAAAGAAACCTAAAAATTATGCAATAAATCAATGGCAAAGCTGGTTACGAAGTCATTATCAATACAATTTTTCTCCGATTACCTGGTCTAGATTAATAGCACAAAGATGCCGAAATAGAATCAATAAACGTGATACAATTCAACAACAAAATTTAAACAAACAGGGTTTTTATGAAAAAAATCAATTAATTTATTACAAAGTCTATTCATTACAAAAAAAAAAAGAAAATTTTCAAAAATATAAAAGATATAATCTTTTATCTTATATATTTATTAATTATGAACATAAAAAGGAGCCGTCTATTTATGGCTCAACATTTCAAAGAACAAAGAGTTCTTATAATTACAACACACATAAAAACAATATTTATGAAATATTTGAATTAGGAGATAGCCCTATTAATCATCTTTTAATAAAAAATGATATTAGGGATATGGAAAAAAATATGGATAGAAAATATTTTGATTGGGAAATTTTCCATTTTTGTCTTAGAAAGACAATAGATATTCTAACTTGGATCAAGATCGATATCAATAGTAATAAAAATACTCAAATCAAGACTAAAAATTATCAAATAATTAAAAATTTTGAAAAAAAAAACAGTTTTTTTCTTATGATTGATCCAAAAAGGAATTCACTAAAAAAAAAAAATTATGATTGGATGGGAATGAATAAAAAAATACTAAGTGATTCCATATTGGATTTCAAACTTTGGTTTTTGCCAGAATTTATACTACTTTATAATACATATAAAATGAAACCATGGGGTATACCAAGCAAATTGCTGCTTTTCAATTTAAATCTAACTGAAAGAGATAATAAAAAGAAAAACACTAATAGAAAGCAAAAAAGGGCTATATTGTCGAATAAAAAAATTTATTTTGAATTACCAAAAAAAAAAGAAAAAAAATCTGCAGACCAAAGAGATCTTAGATCAAATAAAGAAAACCTTAAAGATATTGAAGAAAATTATTTGCAATCCAATATAAAAGACTATAAGAATAAAAAAAAATACAAAAGCAATACAGAAGCAGAAATGGATTTGTTCCTAAAAAGGTATTTTCTTTTTCAATTAAGGTGGAATTTTACTTTGAACCAAAGAACCATTGAAAATATCAAGGTATATTGTCTCTTGCTTAGACTAGGAAATCCAAGACAAATAACTCTATCCTCTATGCAAAGGAAAGAACTTAATCTGGATACAATGCTGATTCAGAAGAATTTAAC